CTGTAGATATCGATGGTATTCGTGAGCCTGTAGCTGGATCTTTATTATATGGAAACAACATCATTAGTGGTGCTGTTATACCTAGTTCAAACGCAATCGGTATTCATTTTTACCCAATTTGGGAAGCTGCTTCAGTTGAAGAATGGTTATACAACGGTGGTCCTTACCAATTAATCGTATTCCATTTCTTAATTGGTGTTGCTTGTTGGATGGGTCGTGAATGGGAGCTTAGCTACCGTTTAGGTATGCGTCCTTGGATTTTCGTAGCATTCTCTGCTCCAGTAGCAGCAGCTTCTGCAGTATTCTTAGTTTACCCTATCGGTCAAGGTAGTTTCTCAGATGGTATGCCTTTAGGTATTTCTGGTACATTTAACTTCATGATCGTTTTCCAAGCAGAACATAACATTTTAATGCACCCATTCCATATGGCTGGTGTTGCTGGTGTTTTTGGTGGTTCATTATTCAGTGCTATGCATGGATCTTTAGTAACTTCAAGTCTTATTCGTGAAACAAGCGAAGTTGAATCTGTTAACTACGGTTACAAATTCGGCCAAGAAGAAGAAACTTATAACATCGTAGCTGCACATGGTTACTTCGGACGTTTAATTTTCCAATATGCTAGTTTTAACAACTCTCGAGCTTTACATTTCTTCCTTGCAGCATGGCCTGTAGTTGGAATTTGGTTAACAGCTTTAGGTGTAAGTACTATGGCATTCAACTTAAACGGTTTCAACTTTAACCAATCAGTTGTTGATAGTGAAGGTCGTGTTATTAACACATGGGCTGATATTATTAACCGTGCAGATTTAGGTATGGAAGTAATGCACGAACGTAACGCTCATAATTTCCCATTAGATTTAGCATCTAACGAAATTCTTCCAGTTGCGATTTCTGCACCTTCTGTTGTAGGTTAATCATTATTAAATTCAATCAAGGATTGAAAAATTAAATTAATATTATTTAACTTAACTTATATTCTATAGATCTTATTCTATAGATATATAAGTACTTTTTCTATTTTTAAAAAAATTAAAAAGAGTAGTCATTTTCATTACCTGGTAAAAATAACATACTACTTTCTATAATGCCAGTTCCTCTGTTGTGCGCAATGTAGTCCTGCTGTTAAGTGGTGCTTGCACTGTAGGCTAAGCAGGGATAAATTTATGTTATACTCCAAATTCAATTGTCAAATTCTTCTTTCGTGCAAGCTGTATCTATGGATGTTCTAGGAACTATTTCCTCAGGCACTGCCATATTAACATCATTTAATGGTATACTTATTGCAAGCTTAGTTGGATATTTGGGTACACAAGGCTTTAATGAGCTAGGGAAATATCCTTTTACTGATCCTAAAACAATTGCTGATCTACTTGAGTAATTTACAAGGTGAAAAATGATCTCGTAAAAGTGAAACTCCAATACCAATAGATATAAGTGTTATTGAAACCATAGTAAATAATTTTATTAAAGTAAACAATAATTAAGGGGAAATATTTGTCTGTCGTTATCAACCCAAACTAAAATTATTTTATCTTCGTGACTCAATCTCTTTATTTCGACAAAACTTTATCTTCTTTAGAAATTATACGAACGGAGAGACTTGAACTCTCACAAGAAACCTTACTAGAACCTAAATCTAGCGCGTCTGCCAATTCCGCCACGTTCGCATTAACAACTAAATATTAAACTCAAATTAGACAAATTAATTCGCTTTTAATATTTAATTTTTAGGATTAAAAAACTATTTTATTCATCGATTTTATCATCAAGAGTTTTTGAATCTTTATTTTCAATTTCTACAACTTCTTTTTCCGGGTCTTTTGTTTGTTCCTTAGAATCACCTCTTCCAAGCTTACTTTTTGCAACATTTATAGCTTGTTTTGCCAATTTTATAGACTTATGTTTCCAATTTGAAAGACGGGTTTTTCCTTTTGATTTTGAACGTCTTTTTTTTGGTACCGCCATTGCTTCGGAAAAAACATTTGTTTTTTTTAATATTTTATTCATTACTCTTTTTATCTTACGTATTAAAACGTTGATTTTCATGGTTGTTCTCCTTGGGGACTTTGTTAACTATAAATGACCTAAAAATTAGTGACTAAGACTTGCAATATTTTTTATTACCAACTATTACTTATTAATAGTTTAGTACAACTTTATTAAAATAATTTTGAATTATCGAATAATCTTTCAATTTATAAGGCAAAACAAAAACCATTATATAAATAGTCTATACTATTTATAGAAAAATGCCTCTTAATTATCGTAATAAATATTCGGTTAAACCCAAAACGAACTTAACTACAAATCCGGTTAGATATAATTAAGACGACTACCCCCAAGGGAATTCGAATCCCTGTTCCCTCCGTGAAAAGGAGATGTCCTAGGCCTCTAGACGATGGGGGCAATATAATTTAATTTTCGTCTAGTTTTGGCCCTTTTACAATTTTAACATCTCATTCTTAAAACTTATAGTAAAAATGATAATTATAAAGTTATG